AAATCGACGAGAACCGTGTGAATCAATATTTGATTCACACGGTTCTCAACCATATGATATTTCAATTTTTTACTTCATTTAATAAAAAATGAATAAAAAAATACTTTTTATTTTATTCATCAAAATAAAACTATCTATAAAAGGAATTAGATAGGATAACTTCAACCTTATCAATCGATAATGAAAGAACAAGATCGGGGTACATACCAATACCTATTATGGGTAAAAAGATACAGATCGAAAGGAATAATTCTCGCGGCCCAGAATCAAAAAAATAAGAGTTTGGGGCATTAAATAGCTTATATCCATAGAACATCTGGCGTAACATAGATAATAAATAAATAGGAGTGAATATCATTCCAATTGCCATTACAAAAGTAATTATTATTTTGGGGATTAAAAGATATTTTTGGCTGGTAATTATTCCAATAAATGTTATTAACTCGGCAACAAAACCACTCATACCGGGTAATGCAAGGGAAGCCATGGAAAAACTACTGAACATTGTGAATATTTTTGGCAGCGGGATAGCTATTCCCCCCATTTCGTCAAGATAAACAAGACGAATTCTATCATAGGTTGTTCCTGCTAAGAAAAAAAGCGCAGCACCAATAAATCCATGAGAGATTATTTGTAAAAGGGCTCCATTCAGTCCTGTATCTGTTATAGAACCTATTCCTATAATTATGAAACCCATATGGGATACAGAGGAATAGGCTATTCTTTTTTTTAAATTCCGTTGGCCAAGAGATGTTAAAGCTGCATAGATGATTTGCAAGGTACCTACTATTACCAACCAAGGGGCAAATATAGAATGGGCGTGAGGTAATAGTTCCATATTGATACGAACCAACCCATATGCTCCCATTTTTAATAAGATTCCAGCTAGAAGCATACAAGTACTGTAATGCGCTTCTCCGTGGGTATCTGGTAACCATGTATGTAGGGGTATAATCGGCGATTTGACAGCAAAAGCAATAAAAAATCCAATATAAAATATTATTTCTAAGACCACAGGATACGACTGATTAGCTGATGTTTCAAAATTTAATATTGGCTCGTTAGAGCCATATAAACCAATACCTAGAACTCCTATTAAGAGAAAAACGGAACCTCCTGCAGTATACAAAATAAATTTTGTAGCTGAGTACAGACGTTTCTTTCCTCCCCACATAGATAGAAGTAAATAAACAGGAATTAATTCTAACTCCCACATGATGAAAAAAAGTAAAAGGTCCTGAGAAGAAAATAATCCTATTTGACCGCTGTACATTGCTAACATCAGGAAATGGAATAATCGAGAATCTCGAGTAATTGGCCGAGCCGCTAAAGTAGCTAAAGTAGTGATAAATCCGGTCAGTAAAATGGGCCCTATAGAAAGTCCGTCTATTCCCAATCTCCAATGGAAATCAAAAAAAAGGATCCATTTAGAATCCTCAACTAATTGGATTAATGGATCGTCCGGTTGAAAATGATAACAAAATGTATAAGTTGTTAGAAGGAGTTCCAAAATACATATACTTATAGTATACCACCGGATTAGCCTATTCCCTCTATGGGGAAGAAAGAAAATAAGGGAGCCCGTGAATATTGGAAAAACAACAATTATTGTTAACCAAGGAAAGTAATTCGTGGTAAAGACAAGATACACTTGGACCACAAAACCCGTGCTCAAAATCAAATGATTTTGAGCACGAGTTTTGTCGGTAAAAAAAAATCAAATGGATTCAAGTAGAGTTTTCTGGAACAGATCAATAAGCTAGACCCATACTGCGAGTTGTTTCAGATCCTAAATAAACTCGAACACTCAAGAAATCCGTTGGACAGGCGGATTCACATCTCTTACAACCAACACAGTCTTCTGTTCTTGGGGCAGAAGCTATTTGTTTCGCTTTACATCCGTCCCAAGGTATCATTTCTAATACATCAGTAGGACAAGCCCGGACACATTGAGTACATCCTATACATGTATCATAAATCTTTACTGAATGTGACATTGGATCTATACATTTTTGAACGTTATAGATTTTCGATCTAGTAAGTTTAGAAACGAATCATATATTCAGATACCAGATGAATCAATAAATCATCAGAATTTTTATGATAAATCTATACTTCTGAGTTGTTAGGAAAAAGAACCAAAATACTTTGATTTCTTATATTTTTGTACCCACAATCATACCTTACATAGTAAACACGAATTCATTTATCAAGATATTAGAATTTATATGATTAATACTATATACTATTTATTCAACAAATTCGATTGGTTGATACAGGTTGATTTTCTATTACGATAAATTGATGAAACAATAGCCGGTCCAATAGCTGCTTCAGCGGCTGCAATAGCTATAACAAAAATGGAGAAAATGTCTCCTTTTAATTGACGATTATCAAAAAAATAAGAAAACGTTACAAAATTGATATTAACTGCATTTAATATAAGTTCCAGACACATAAGGGCTCTAACCATATTTCGACTTGTGATCAATCCATAGATACCGATAGAAAATAAATAGGCACTCAAAACAAGTACATGTTCGAGTATCATTAACCAACTCCTTATCAATCTTGATTCATTTCAATATGAACAACAATTCAACTCATTCTATTTACTTGCATATAGAAAGGCTGGAATAAAGTAAAGGAATCCGTTGGTAATATGGTAATAGATCGCCCTAAAGTTAAAGTCTTTCTCTTTTATCAAAGAATTTATGAAGGAAAATGAATGTGATAACCAAGAACAAAGTTTGATTTGAATTACTAGTTTTCAATAATTTTTATTGACGAGCTACAGCAATTGCACCTATTAAACCAACTAAAAGAATTATTGAAATGAATTCGAATGGAATAAAAAAATCTGTTGATAAATGAATTCCAATTTGTTGACTATTACTTATCAAATCTTGCTCTACAATCTGATTTGATTTTGTAGTCCAAATAATCCCGTACCATGACGTATCTAGAATAGTAGTAATTAGTGAAATAAAAAGACTTGTACAAACTATCGAAGTAACTCCATCCCCCACGGTCCAAAGATGAAAATCCTTGTAATATTCTGAACCATTCATGAACATAACAGCAAAAATGATTAAAACATTTATAGCTCCTACGTAAATAAGGAGTTGCGCGGCAGCTACAAAATAGGAGTTCGATAGAATATAGAATAGAGATATACAGACAAGAACCAATCCCAATGAAAAGGCGGAATAAATTGGATTGGGAAGGACTACTACTCCTAGACCTCCTAATATAAGACCCGATCCCAGAGAGACTAAAAGAAAATCATGTATTGGCCCAGGTAAATCCATTTATTTTATAGAAAAAATATATAAATCTAAATCTTTCATGATTTTATTGACCTGACCAGGAAAAAAGAGGTTACTCTGGTACTTTAAAATTGTAAAACAAATAAATGTAGATTGATGTAGAAAAAGTGATTGGATCACCCTCATTTCCTATTCGAGTTTGAAACTATATATTTGGAATAAAAATATAGTAATTTTTTTTTTTCAATTCAAATGAAGCTAAGATTCTCACTAATCAATTAATAGTTTGTATTGAACAAGCAAAAACTTCATTCTTTTAGGTTCAAACTGAACCTCAGTAATTGAAAAATTTTTGATTCAAAAAAGGGATCTATTTTTTTATTTGAGGAGAATTCGAAATTATTCGAATTGTATAATCATCAATTACGGATACCGGTAACCGACCCAACGCAATTTGATTATAATTCAATTCATGACGATCATAGGTAGAAAGTTCATATTCTTCGGTCATTGATAAACAATTAGTTGGACAATACTCAACACAATTACCACAAAATATACAGACCCCAAAATCAATACTGTAATTAAGCAAGCGTTTCTTTCGAATATAAGTTTCCAATTTCCAATCAACAACAGGTAGATCTATAGGACATACACGAACACATACTTCGCAAGCAATACATTTATCAAATTCAAAGTGGATTCGGCCTCGGAAACGTTCCGAGGTGATCAATTTTTCATAGGGATATTGAATCGTTACTGGTAAACGATTCGCATGGGACAAGGTAATCATGAAACCTTGACCGATGTACCGGGCTGCTCGTATTGTTTGTTGACCATAATTTTTTAACTCAGTTATCATAGGGAACATATAGTGAATATTTAGAAAAAGGTTTTTTTCTTTCTCTTGTTTGAGAGAAGTTATGAATATTATTGTAGTTCTTTAGAGTGAAAGAAGTTGAGACGAAGTTGTTAATAATAGATTACCTAGAGAAATAGGTAAAAGAAATTTCCATCCAAGATTTAAAAGTTGGTCCATTCTAAGTCTCGGTAAAGTCCATCTTGTTGCAATAGGAATAAACAAGAATAAATAAGTTTTAGTTAATGTAATAAAGATACCTATTATTGTTCTAAAGACTTTACCGGTTTTATTTATATCACCAGGGACGAATATATACGGAATAGAAAAATTCCAACCCCCTAAGTAAAGAACTGTTACAAATAATGAAGAAACTAATAAATTTAGATACGAAGCAACGTAAAATAAACCAAATTTGATACCGGAATATTCGGTTTGATAGCCTGCTACTAACTCTTCTTCTGCTTCTGGTAAATCAAAGGGTAATCTTTCACACTCGGCTAGAGAAGAAATTAGAAAAATGATAAACCCTATAGGTTGACGCCACAAATTCCACCCCCAAAAACCATACTTTGATTGCGCTTCAACTATATCAACTGTACTTAAACTGTTAGATAATTATAGTCGATGATAACATCACTGCTCCATCGCTATTTCAGAACCGTACATGAGATTTTCACCTCATACGGCTCCTCAGAGGTCACAAATAAATCTAAAGAACCTTCGCTATTTTTGAATCATTTGATAGGATAGATAGAAAGATAGACACCCTACCTAAGGTTCCGAATTAGACCCATGGAATTCTGTCTGCTATATTTTAATATATAAAATAAATCAAAAAGTGCTTCTGAATTTATCTTATCCTTTAAAGAATTTTTCTTTGTTGATTAATAACTAAATCCTTGAATAAAAAACTTTGTTGTAAAAATATCACATAGATATTTCAACCTATTTTTTTGATTACGAAAAAAAAAATGAATTAGACACGATATTAGTGTTCATAAATCATGACAACCTTTAAATACAAATATGTATTGTATCCAGGAAAAAAAGAAATCTTTTTTTCAATTCCATTCTTTCTATTTTATTTCGTTCCTATTCTTCTTTCTCAGAAAAGGGGACTTTAACCAAAGTAAAAGATTACTTCGTTCTTGATAGTTATTTATTTAATCAGTGGATAGGAACATACTCTGGATCGGAATCGTGGGGAGTACTTCTTTATCATTTCTACTAACTTAAAGTCCCAATTCAAATTCCTTTTCTGTACAGAAATATCCTCTTGGATAACTCCTATAAATATAAACTCCATTACGAATCCTTTGTGTATCTTGGTCTTCCTAACCATCCACCTGTTTTTGCTCAACCTTGCATTATGGTAATAGATTTATAGTAATAGATATTAAAAAGGTTGATATTTTGAACCCGCTTCAAGTCATGATGACTAATCAACCATTCTTGGGGTAAACCGTCTCTACTACTTTTACTTAATTCTTGTACATAGGAAATGAGATTCAATATTACTTTACTGCAAATTTACAAGCCGTTTTCTTTCACTCATATAACTATCTGGTTTAATTTATCAATTCAAATGATGAATCAAAAAATGAAAATATTAAACTTTCTTCCGAGAAAGAAAAGAAATTAGGGTATTTTTTACGCCTCACCGAATCACACGTAGAGATATTGATAATACACATAGAGTTAATGGTATTTCATAACTAATTGATTGGGCAGCAGCCCGTAAACCACCTAAAAAGGAATATTTATTGTTTGATCCATATCCTGACATAAGAAGTCCAAGGGGAGCAATACTTGAAATAGCGATCCATAAAAAAACAGCAATACTAAGATCGGTTAGAACAAGGTTATAGCTAAAAGGAATTACTGAAAAACTGAGTAAAATGGATATGACTGCTATAGATGGTCCAATACTAAACAAACGAGCATCTCCTCTAGATGTAAGAATATTCTCTTTGAAAAGTAGTTTTGTACCATCTGCTAGGGCTTGAAGGATTCCCAAGGGGCCGGCATACTCAGGACCAATACGTTGTTGTATCCCTGCAGAAATTTCTCTTTCTAACCAAACAATTACTAGTACACCGATTATAATTCCTAATACAAGAGCTAAAATAGAGACAAGGATCCATATGATTCCGTAGAGTTCTTTTAAGGATTCCAATCTGGAAAACGAATTGATAGCTTTTATTTCTGTTGTATCAATTATCATTTCAACGATCAACTTCTCCCATAATGATATCTATGCTACCTAGTATTGTCATAATATCAGCCAATTTCATTCTTTTAACTAAATGAGGAAGAATTTGCAAATTGATAAAACCCGGCGGTCGGATTTTCCATCTCCAAGGAAAAACAGTCTGATCTCCTATCAAAAAAATTCCCAATTCCCCTTTTGGGGCTTCGACTCTCACATAAAGTTCTTGTTTCGACAATTCAAAAGTCGGAGAAGGTTTTTTACTAATAAATCGATATTCAAAATCATTCCATTCGGGATCTTTTACATCTTTTACTCTAACAAAGCGCCGGGTTTCTAAATTTTCATAGGGACCCCCTGGGATTCCTTCCAGAGTTTGCTGAATAATTTTTATCGATTCTGTCATTTCACCGATTCGTACTAAATAACGAGCTAATGAATCCCCCTCTTTTTGCCATTGAACCTTCCAATCTAATTCGTCGTAACACTCATAACGATCAATTTTACGAAGATCCCATTGTATTCCGGAAGCTCGTAGCATTGGTCCTGATAAACCCCAATTTATTGCTTCTTCTCCACCAATAATGCCTACGCCTTCAACACGTTCTAAAAATATAGGATTCCGTGTAATAAGCTTTTGATATTCAGTAACTCTTGTTAAAAAGTAATCGCAAAAATCCAAACATTTATCTATCCAGCCATAAGGTAGATCAGCAGCTACTCCTCCAATACGAAAAAAATTATGCATCATTCGCATACCAGTAGCAGCTTCGAATAGGTCATATATTAATTCTCTTTCTCGAAAAATATAGAAGAAGGGGGTCTGTGCCCCAATATCCGCCATAAAAGGGCCTAGCCATAACAAATGAGAAGCTATACGACTCAACTCCAACATAATGACTCTGATATAGCTAGCCCTTTTAGGTACTTGAATATTTCCTAACTGTTCGGGTCCATTTACAGTTATTGCTTCTGTGAACATAGTAGCTAAATAATCCCAACGTGTTACATAAGGCAAATATTGTATAATTGTTCGGTTTTCCGCAATTTTCTCCATCCCTCTGTGTAAATAACCCAATATTGGTTCACAGTCAATAACATCTTCACCATCTAGAGTAACGATGAGTCGAAGAACACCATGCATTGATGGGTGCTGAGGACCCATATTTACTATCATGAGGTCTTTTCTTGTAACTGGCGCAGTCATAAGTTTTTTATCGATTCATTTTTCCATGAATTGCTGAAAGTGAAAGGAAGTTTATCAAAATTGAAACAAGATTCCGCAAATTAACGAGTTTTTCTTTCTCGAATATCCAACTGATCAATTAATTCTTTATAACGTACTCTATTTTTTTTTGACAAATAAGCCAGTAGTCGTTGACGTTTTCCCAAAATTTTCCGCAACCCCCTCTGAGATAAATAGTCCTTTTTGTGTAATTCTAAATGAAAAGTAAGTTTTCGTATCTTATTGGTAAAACTGAATACTTGAAATTCAACTGACCCTTTGCTTTCTTCTTGACAAATAATTGAAATGAATGAATTTTTTACCATAAATTTATCCGCCCCTTTTTAGAGATATGGATTTTAATGATCAGTAATAATAATGCTAGTCATTTTATTTTAATGCGATATAATATATACAATAATCTAAATTTCTTTATTTATGGATTCAAAATTTTATCAATTATTTAAATTTTTTATTTAGAAGTATGACGCATATATGAATTCAAAAAAGTGAATAATTTTAACCTCACCTCCGAACCTCCGATTTACTAGATTAAAGATTTTGTTGATTCACTAGATCTAATTGATACATTATTGATTTAGTATCATTGGAATATAACACAGGGGCATATGTACATCTTGTATATATCTTCTATGGTAAAAAAAAAATGTAAGTTTTTAACCGCGGATACATATGTATCCTTAACATACTAAAACGACTGCCATTATTGGTATTAAACCAATAACGATTAATACAAGCTAAATCTTCTAATCGATAATTAGGCCAAAGAAAAAACTTGAATTGAATTAATTCATTTTTATCTCTAATCTTTTTTGCCCAGTTTTCGTTATAACATACTGAATTTCTATCCACACCCTTTTTTGAATTGAAACAAATGAGAATTCTCAACTCTCTACGACGTTTAGATGATAAAATATTTTCAGGAACAAGCAAATCAAAATCATTTTTATCTCTATTTCTGATTCTTTTTTGATATTCTGAAATGGACTCATTAAAATGAGTCTTATCAATATATCTTTGTTCGTGGTATCTTTGATTACTTGTTTTGTACTTACTTTTATGAACCAAGGAAATACCTATGATTTGATACATAATAAATTGTCCATCATTTTTTACAGACACACGAGTGGGTTCGATAATAAATAGTCCCTTTTTCATCAATTCTGGAAAAGTTAAATTCTGTTCAATCAACATTATATCCAAACAGAGTTCCCCCCGTTGAATCGAGGATATAGTAATTTTTCTTGGATTATTCAGTCTAAGCAGGAGACAATATACCTTGATATTATTGATTATTCTTTGATTCAAAGAATCGTCCCATCTCAATTGAAAAAGCAAATAACGTTTCAGGAAGAGATCCATTTCTGCTTCCGTTTTACTTTTGTATTGTTTTTTCTTTTTAGGCTTTTTATTGTTTGATTCCACATCATTTTCTTCAATACCCTTTTGTTGGTTTGATAGAACGGATCCAAGATTGCCTTGTCCTACGGGTTCTTCTTTATTTTTATTCTTTATTTTTTTATACCATCGAATCAAAAAATTCCTTTTTTGTTTTTCATTGATGTTTTTATTCGTACTTGCCCTAATATTTTCATTTTTATTCGAATTTAAAAGAAGAAATTTGCTTTGTATAATCCACGGTTTTATTTTATATACATTATATAGTTGTAAAAATTCTGGGAATAACCAAAGTTCCATATTCGGTATTGGACGGTTTAGTATTTCTTCATTCATTCCCATCCAATCAAAAAATACCCTTTTGAGATTTGTTGTGATATTTTTTGAATTTTTTTTTTTATCTTGATGGATCGTAAGATAAAAAAGATCTTTTTTATCAAATTTATCAACTATTTGGTAATTATTAGTATCCGTCTTAGTACTTTGGTTAATCTTGGTATCGATCTGTATCCAGGTTTCAAGATCGGCTTTTTTTTTAAGAGGAAATTTTAAGATTTTCCAATCAAAATATTTTCTATCTGTATTTTTTTCGATATATAAAAAACTGCCTTTTCCTAGATAACTATTGATAAGAGTACTCTCCAGGATATCAAAAAAGTTGTCTTTATGTATGTTAGAATTGTAAAAAAGCTCTTGGTTCTTATTTATTTGCAATCGTAATCCATACCTATAAATAGAAGAGGCCTTTTTTTTTTCATAATTAAGGGATTTATATGATAAAAGGTCATATCTATTGTATTTTGGAAAATTTTCTTTTTCATTCAATAATGAATATACTTCAGAAACATTTTCTTTTCTGTAAAAATTTAATTGGTCTTTCTCATATGACTCCCATTTATAAAAATTTTTTTTTTTAGTCATACAACGTTTATTAATTCTATTCCGCCATCTTTGTGGTATTAATCTAGACCATCTAATCTGAGATAAATCATATTGATAATGTCCTCTTAACCATTTTTTCCAGTCATTCATTGCAGAATTATGAGGTTTTTTATGCCCTAATTCGGTCTTAAATATTCCTTGTGTTCCAAAAAAATTCTTTATTTCAGTCTTAAGAAATAAAGATGTTCCCCGATATTCAAGAACAGATTGTAATTTATACAAATTTCTAACTTGGGCCTGAGATAACCTATAAAATACATATGCTTGTGACAAATAGGATAAATCACTAAAAATATGTGAATTTTTTTTACTAACAATATCAAGTGACTTTTTTATAGTCGAAATAAAACAACTTGTATTTGGATTTTTTTTATTCATTTTTTCTTGATTTGGTTCATTATTGTAAATGTATTGATCAATAATAATTTTTTTTGTTGATTCAAGAAAAAGTTGTGTATTGATTAGGGGAATATTAAGGATAGATAAAAAAATATCTATGTATATTTTTTCAACGAAAAATTTTATAAAAGAATGGAATTTATAGGTTAATCGAGCATTTCTTCTTTTTAATATTTGCCAAATTTTTTTTGGTGACTCTAATTTTTTAGGATTATAACTTATTTTTTTAAGACTAATATTTATTGCTGGAGTTTTTTTTTTATCTTTTGTAATTCTTTCTATTTGATTTCGAATTATATTTATTCTATTAGTAAGATCTTTCATTTTTTTTTTTGTCAGTGAAGGTTTTGACCAAGCTGGAGATTTATTCTGACTAAACGATTCATCAATTATTTGATTTCTGATCAGAAAATCTTTTTCTTTTTTAGTTTCATTCGATTCATATACTTCTTTTAATCTAAACCTAAATAATAGAATTGGATTAAGTTCTTTTATTCGTTTTTTTATAAATATAACATTTTTCATAATCCATTTTTTTATTTCTTTTAAAACTTTTAGAAGTAATTTTGTTTTTCCTTTTAAAATCTTTAGAGCTAGAAAATATTTCTTTTTAAATTTTTCAATTTTTTTATTGAGCTCCTTAATAATGGGTTCAAAAAATGAGGGGCGCTTTCTAGGAGAACCAAAAGGAAGTTCAGCTTCCATTCCCCAAACTGTCAAAAAACAAAAATCATATTTTTGCTTTTTTTTTTTCATTAGATCTCTAGGAGAGTTAGATCTCTGCCAAGGTTTCAGATGGAAAGGAAATAGAATTTTAATCTGAATACCGTCTGTTACCCAATTTTGCGGAAATTCTGTTTCTGATAATTGTACACCATTATAGGTACATTTAACATGCACCTCTCTATTCCATTCCTGTAAATCCTCAAACCATTCTGGAATTTGAAATAATAACATACGCCCAATATTTTTGGCTATTATCAATGAAGGCAATAGAAAATATTTTCTAAGAATTGATTGAGTTATTAACATGTAACCTCTTATTCCTTGTGCAAAGGGAATGGTATCCCAGGCTTCTGCTATTTCTATCTGTACTATTTCTTTTCTTTTCTTCTCTTCTCTTTTTGTCTGCTCTGCTGCATACTTTCCAATTTGGACCTCTGCTACGCCCTTTTTCCAATTTCTAAAAAGGGGTTTCGTTTGTTCGAAGATATCAAAAGAAAAAGGGGGGGATTTTTTGATCCTGTCCAAAAAAAGTGGGGAATGCACATTTGCTTGAAACAACTCCCAAATAACTATTTTACGCCTTTGAGCACGTATAGAACCTTTGATTATGCCTCGTCGAAAATCGGATTGTTGTGAATAACGTATCAAAGCTAGTTCGTCTGTTTGATCCGAAGTTTCGGTATTGGTTGTATTAGGGTCGGTATCTTGCTTGTTATCAGTAAAAATGACTACACGCTTAGCTTTTCTTGATCGAATTTGATGATCCAAGGGCACGTCTTCTTGATCTTCTCCCGATTGTTGTTCCAATTCGGTGATTAATTTGTATGACCAGCGGGGGGTTTTTTTACTGATTTCTTTTATTCCAATATCTTTTTTTATAATTTTTTGATCATTAGCATCAGTTATAATTTCATTGATTAATTCTTGGGAATCTGTATACGGAAGAAGAATACTATGAATCCTATTCATCCCAACTCTCTTTTTGAAATTTTCTATAGAAGTTATTATTGAAAGTGAAAACCTCTTTTTAATTGTTCCACGATATGACCCGTTCAAGAAAGGATCATACATTATAGGCAAATATTCTTTTTCAGTATCGTCATTACACAACCTAGTTCTTGTTTCAATTCTATCCAGAAAAAAAGACTTGTTGTCTAGAGCTTCAATTCTATTTCGAAATTCGTTGTTTATATTATTACTTTTTTGTTTGTTGATAAAAATCCAACGATTGTCTAGCTGATAAGTTGATAAAGATCTTTTTTTTTTTAAAATTTCCAAAAAAGTTGACAAACTTGGCGGGTATGTAAAAGATATTCTTTGTTTTCCATCACTTTTGCATGTGTCAAAAAAGTATTGTGACATTTGATTTCTTACAACCCTTTCAAATCGATTATTTTTTATGTAGCGAAACGGTCGATTCCATCGGTTATAATCGAAAAGAAGAGTTAC